AAATATTCTATATTCAATGATGAATAAATTCTAATTAATAATTAGAGTCTATTATTAGAGTCTATATTTATTAGAGTATATATATATAAATAATATATATATTTATAGTTAAGTTATAAGATATATAGATATAGCGGGTAGCGGGAATCGAACCCGCATCGTTAGCTTGGAAGGCTAGGGGTTATAGTAGACGTCGATTCAGCATTTTTAACGTCTCTAATTCAAAACCGAACATGAAACTTTGGTTTCATTCGGCTCCTTTATGGAAGATGTAAAAATTCCTAGATCTAAGATGTGAATTAAATTACAAAAAATTATATCCATAACACCTATGTCAGCTCTTTGTTTGAATACATTCAAACAGATTCGCTTTCTAGATGATCCCTCTAGAAAAAAAAGATGATTATGACAACCTTTCTAGTTACTTCGTTCTATATTTCTATTTGAAAGGATCCTGAGGAAAAAGGTTTTGTTTCCACCGAGCTAAAATAATATGTCGATAACTCTAGTAAACTAAAGTCATCCTTTAATAGCTATACTATTTTGCTTCAATTTTTTTTTCTACAAATAAAAACAAAATTGGAAGATTTAGTTACGATTAGAAATCTACCTTTCTATCTCCATCCATGGATCCTTTACTCATACTCAGTCAATTGGAAGTATTGATACAATTGAATAATTATGTTTCGCAATTTCATAAATCAATTTAAAATTTTTTAAGTAATCCTTGGATCCAAATCACGATAATTTATATTTTTCCTCCAATATCTCATTTAGAGGTAAAGGATTAAATCCTTTTAAGAAATAAAGTTTTTTATCGGAATATGAATCAAACCGAAAAGACCCCTTAACTTTTTAAGGGGGTTACTTGAACGAATCACACTTTTACCACTAAACTATACCCGCTACAATGCGATTATTATATACAAAGGGCCTTTTGTCGAACAGGGATAATTTGGGCTAATCAAGACAGGATCATAAAAGAATCATGAAAATGAGAGTGTTGACGTTTTTCGTGGGGATTCAAAAATAAAAATAAAAAAGGAAGAAATAAAAAAATAATAAGAAATGACGTATTGATGTTATATTCTTTTATCTAATAATAAAAATGAAAACAGCCCTTTGTCTTTTTGTTGTTGCTTTAATAGCAACCCCCCCCCCCCCCTTTTTTTTTTTTATTTTTATTAGAGAAACCGTATAGGATTCGTTGGAACAAAAAAAGGCCCGGCTAGGTACTTACCAGGCCAGGCCACGGGAATAAAGGAATAAAAAAGGCCCTTTCGAACAAAATCAAAGCAAAGGGGTCTTCTTTCTTTTTTTTTCTATTGAATCTTTCGATCCCTTACTTGAACTAACTGTAATTGCTAATAAAAGTTGTAGATAGAATATAGATAAGATAAAGAAAGAGAAAGAAATACTTTTTCAATCCTTATTTCATGTGTAATATAACATAGTAATTATCTTTTTCAATTGGGAGAGATGGCTGAGTGGACTAAAGCGGCGGATTGCTAATCCGTTGTACGGGTTATTCGTACCGAGGGTTCGAATCCCTCTCTTTCCGTTTTTGTCGATGACTTAATATTTGATTTCTCTTTCAAATTTCGCCAATCCTTTTTAATGTTTCCTGGTTAACCATGTGGAATAGATAAAAAATCCTAAGAAAATTTAAAAATCAAGCAATGAAATTGAAAACTCCCTTTTTTATTCTTCACGTCCAGGATTACGCCCCGGATCATTAGATAGGAATCCAAAGATAAATAGAGAAACAAAGAATATCACTACTGTATAAACGAAAAGTTTGAGAGTAAGCATTACACAATCTCCAAGATCTTTTTTTGGAAAAAAAAAATGAGAAAAGAGAATAGATCCTCCATTACCAAAAATTTCTTTCATACCTCCAATTAGATATTGTGGGGGATCCTAACCTTAACCTTATATATAGGGTCTTTCAAAAGGGTAGAATGGAGAATCCGGGGTGAGCCAGATTTGGATTTCTCGAAGCTATCCAACCAAGACTTTCAGACTTTCAATGTTTGAATCGAAGGTTTATAGTATAAGACTAATAAAGCATTAATTTTATAGAATAATATTAAGGATCTCATCGAAAACTTACAGCAGCTTGCCAAACGAAGGCTAAGAGAAAAAAGAACAAAGGTATGACTGGCATAAGATCTACGATTGGATTCAAAAAAGCGTAGGCCTCGGGCAATTTGGCGAAGAAAAGACTACTCGAATAAAAGGCATAATTAAGACAAATGCAGATCAAACTAAATATATTAAGCATAACAGGCGTTTTGTTCTTGGAGATAATTGCATTTTGATTGAGTTAATGATATAAGGAAAATGAAGTAAAGTAAGGTAGACAAAAATACCCTTCTTTTTCTTTGAACCCACCCAATCAAAAATTCACCAATTCTCAAACAAAGGAGAATAGAAGAAATAATACTTTCATAGAATATCTTAATTAAATTATATGTAATGATCAATGAATTCGGCTGAATTCTATATCTACACGCGTAAAAATCCTAGCAAGAATCTAATCTATTCTATAAAAATTATATATATATAAAATTGCCCTGTAATTGACCAAGACCCAATACTAATATTATTCTTTATTAGTATAGAATGGAAGTATAGATGGGGCGTGGCCAAGTGGTAAGGCAACGGGTTTTGGTCCCGGTATTCGGAGGTTCGAATCCTTTCGTCCCAGGTAGATACATTGTATCAGAGTAAAAGTTTATTTTGAAAGTAACGTTATGTTTAAATGCCTAATATTGGATAGAATGTCATTCTTGTTTCTTTTATAATTTTGAATGATTCTTTTATGAATCATATCTTTGTTTTTCACAACATACAGATATTACTAAATAGATTTGTTTGTCATCAAGATATGATGGTAACATAGGTCACACCCTAGTTGAATTCAATTAATTAAAAAATAAAGTATGGCCGGATTTTTCATCATATGATATGTTCATTCCCTTCATATTGAAGGGGTTTAGAGCTACTTAATTTGAAGAAAAACCTTACGTCTCATATCTTTTTAAATTTTCAACGATACATTTTATTTTGAATTACACTAAGAAAGAGCACTTCTTTCCTATATCCTATATCGTATTCTTTATCATCGTATTCTTTATCCATTCAAATTAAACTTAAAAAAAATGGGGTAGCCAAATTATTAGGATCTCTTTCTTCTAAACAAGAGGAGGGTTATTACATTCAATTAATGGGATTAAGTCTCTTAAGACAAGACTGGGTTTGGGTAAACTAAAAAATTAGGAGCAAGCGCCTAATCTGGACTTGTTTGTCTTTGTCCCTAGAGAGTATCCTTTCCCCAAAAGGTATCTTTTGTTCTGATTCAGCATTCCCAGAGCGTCGTGGGATAGATAGTTCTTAATTAGTAACAGTAATAGGAGGTCTTACTTTATTAAATATATGTATATCTGTGTATGTCCGAATCTCATTAATAACGAATCAAGTTACATATGTAACGGATCCATAATAAAGACTGCAGTTCAGTCTATCTCATAGGTACGAAAAACCCCTAATTTGTTCATCTTATCTTATTAATATTATCTTATTAATAAAATTTAATAAAATTCGAATCGAAAGAACAAGTACTTAAATATTCTCTTCAATCGGTCTTTTTTATCTATCTCACACAAAAAAATAAAATGGTTTTTTTTGTCAATCCATTTATCTGCTTTAAATCGTTGATGGTTCAATTCGAAAAGAAACAGATATTTTAATTTTTTTTTAATAAAAAGTAAAGTTAAAGTGTTGCATTCATACAATAACATACAATAATAGGTGGGATCTTGCTAAGATTGCTTCAAAAAAATTTTTGCCATCTTTGTATAGAAGAATTTGTATAGAAGAAAAAAGGGTATAGATTAATATGTTTATGTATCGACGGAACCAATGACTATTCATGATTCCATAATTGAATCAATTCCATATGGGTTCCAAATTAGAGGAATTTTTTGTTATGGTAAAACTTCGTTTGAAACGCTGTGGTAGAAAGCAACGTGCGACTTGAAGGACACGATCCGTTGTGGATTTTTATTATTACATCCGCCATCTTTTCTACGAATGAAGGTGCTCTTGACCCGACATCTGTTCTGTTTTCACTAGAATCCTTTTTTGTTAGGTTGTAATGAATATAGTACATGATGGAGCTCGGGTAGAAAGTATGGATTCATCTTTCAGGGGGCAAGAATCTAGGGTTAATGCCAATCAATAAATTGGAACAACTTTGTAAGTATATCATATATATCAATATAGAAATTGAAAGGATCCGATTCAGTCAAGTTTTTAATTCAAAAGTAAAATTTGTTGAAATTGAGAAAAGTCTTTCGATTCAAAGTGTATCACGCGGGAATCGAGCGTTTATATGATTCTTTGATAGAAAGAAATCACAAAAGGGGTATGTTGCTGCCATTTTGTAAGGATTAAGAAGCACCGAAGTAATGTCTAAACCCACTGATTTAAAACAAAAAAAAAGGATCCCAGAACAAGGAAACACCGTTTTTTCAATTGTCTCAATAACTGGATAATAATAAAGATTAAATGAGACAAGCAAGAGGGGGTTAAAGACCATTCAAAAAATTAAATAAATTGCCTAAAGATTTTTTTCTTTTAAGCTCTTTGAGAATTATCCAACTTGAGTTATGGGTACAAATGATTTTTATTTTTTCAGGAAGGAGGAAGAAAAAAATGAGTTAAATCCCATTCTAATTTATTTTATCAACTCCTTTGTCAGAAATTAGAATTCTATACGTAGACAAAACTCCAAATCATTTTTTCTCGAGCCGTACGAGGAGAAAACTTCCTATACGTTTCTAGGGGGGGTCTTGTTCATTTACTTAGATCTATCCCAATGAGCCGTCTATCGAATCGTTGCAATTGATGTTCGATCCCGAAGAGACGGAAGAGATCTTCTGAATGTCGGTTTTTATGATCCGATAAAGAATCAAAGTTATTTAAACGTTCCTGCTATTCTATATTTCCTTGAAAAGGGCGCTCAGCCCACAGGAACTGTTCGGGATCTTTTAAAAAAGGCAGAGGTTTTTAAGTAACTTGGTCCTAATCAAACAAAATTGAATTAAGGAAATAAAGAAATAGAAAGGGATAGTAATTCTTATATAAATTTTTGTATTTATATATATACTTTTTTTCCTTTTTTGGATTCTACTCATATCTATTTTTCATTGCTTCTATAAAATCTCATGTTCTAGAACGACAAAACTCGAGTTGCTTGATCCTAGAAATATAAAATTCTGGGAGTTCCTTCAATTGGTCGGTTTTCGTTGAATACTAATAAGTAATAACCAAGGAATCCTCCCTTTTTTATTCTAGTTACTTATTATTGATTCAATCTGATATTTTTTTCTACTTGGTATTTTTTTATTCCTCTATCTAAACTTTTTTCGGCTATGTAGTGCCAATCCAACACAAGCCCTTTTTTTAATAGTATTGAAAAAATTCCATTTATATTTATTTTGTTTTTCCGTTGTATTATTTCTCAACATTTATATTGACAACAGTGTATCGAACAAATATAATTCATCGTGATAAGTCGATAAATTTATTTTTGTCCGAGCGGTTTAATTTTTACCTTATATTATTCAAATGATGGGATTCCTTGAATTCTCTTTGATATAATAAGAATAGGGGTTTTTATTTAAAAGTCGATAACATAAGAACGAAGAGGTGGTCTATAAATTTTGACATTTATCTATCTTTTTTTTTTATTGTATTTACATAAACTTTTTATATTCGGGTTGCTAACTCAACGGTAGAGTACTCGGCTTTTAAGTGCGGCTAGGATCTTTTACACATTTGGATGAAGCGAGGGATTCGTCCATACCATCGGTAAAGTTTGGAAGACCACGACTGATCCTGAAAGGGAATGAATGGAAAAAATAGCATGTCGGATCAACGAAGAGTTCTGAGAATATTTCATTCTTTCCGAATCGGTACAAACCGTTGTGTTCTTTTTTGAAACGGAACAAAATGAATTCAATTTCAAGTTGGGTCGGATGAATAAATGGATATAGAGCCCTATATGGCTATGGCTTCAATTTATTCAATTTATTTATTTATTGAATATATGATATGATTATTGATTATAGGGAAAAAGCAACGAGCTTCTGTTCTTAATTTGAACGATTACCCGATCTAATTAAACGTTAAAAATGTATTAGTGCCTGATACGGGAAGGGATTATCCCACGAACGAATTCTTTATATTTTAATGAATCCTAACTATTGACATTTTCCATTATGGAATATAAATGTGTGTGTAGAAGAAACAGTATATTGATAAAAAAATTCCAAAATCAAAAGAGCGATTAGGTTGAAAAAATAAAGGATTTCTAAGTCTTTTGTTATCCTATAACGAACATAAACTTATTCGTTTAAATGGAAAAGAGAGGATAGATAATCCATTGATAAGTTTACCTGTATACCCGAGGTATCTATTCGTTTATTACTCGAATACCTCGTTTTGACTGTATCGCACTATGTTTCATTGATAACCCCCAAAATCCTCTACCTTTAGTTCAACTAGAATTTCAAATGGAAGAATTCCAAAGATATTTAAAGCTAAATAGATCTCAACAACACTACTTCTTATATCCACTTATCTTTCAGGAGTATATTTATGCACTTGCGCATGATCATGGTTTAAATAGAAATAGATCCGTTTTGTTGGAAAATGCAGGTTCTACTAAGTTCAGCTTACTAATTGTGAAACGTGCAATTGAGCGAATGTATCAGTATGAACAGAATCATTTGATTCTTTTTGCTAATGATTTTACCCAAAATACCTTTTTTGGGCGCAACAAAAATTTTAATTTTCAAATGATATCAGAAGGATTTGCAGTCATTGTAGAAATTCCGTTTTATCTCCGATTATTATCTTCGCTAGAAAGGAAAGGAATAGTTAAATCTCATAATTTACGATCAATTCATTCAATATTCCCTTTTTTAGAGGACAAATTTTCACATTTAATTTATGTGTTAGAGATACTAATACCCTACCCAATCCATCTGGAAATATTAGTTCAAACTCTTCGCTACTGGGTAAAAGACGCTTCTTCTTTACATTTATTAAGATTCTTTCTCCACGAGTATCGTATTTGGAATACTCCAAAAAAAGCCAGTTCTTGTTTTTCAAAAATAAATCAAAGGTTTTTCTTCGTCCTATATAATTCTCATCTATGTGAATACGAATCCATCTTCGTCTTTCTTCGTAACAAATCTTCTCATTTATGCTCAACGTCTTCTGGAACCCTTCTTGAACGAATCTTTTTCTATGGAAAACTAAAACATCTTGGACTTGTAGAAGCTTTTGCTAAGGCCTTTCAGGACAATCTATGGTTGTTTAAGGACCCTTTCATGCATTATATTAGTTATCAAGGAAAATCCATTCTCGCTTCAAAAGGGACGCCCCTTTTGATGAAAAAATGGACATATTATTTTGGCAATTTATGGA